TTACGAAGAAAAAGAAAGAGATATTCGCATTCATATACATAAAAATTATGTAGGAACCAAAAAATTCTTTTCTTTTTTTTTGAAAAAACGTGAATGGATTTATTTGAAGTAATGATACTCTTCAAATTATGATATTCGTGGAAAATAAATCGCAACAAATGCAAAGAAGGAACATCTTTGATCCAGCATTGAAGGATTTGAACCAAGATTTCCAGATGGATGGGATGGGGTATTAATAGATCTGACACAGAATTTAAATGTGAAAATTTATCCTCTAAAAAAGGAAATATTGAATGAATAGATCGTAAATTCTGATATTTTGGTATTTTTTTTTCTTCAAGGGAGAATACTAATCGCGACGATAATGGAATTTCCAGAACGACTCCAAAACCTTCTGATAGTATTTGAAAAGAAAAATGAGAAGAAAAATAATTCTTATGCCCCCAAAACAAATTTTCGTTAGAATAATTCACCGAAGAAATCAAAGATTTCTGTTGATACATTCGATTAATTAAACGTTTCACAAGTACTAAACTAAATTTCTTGTCATAACCAAAAATTTCCACAGGTTCGTAAAAAATAAAACTCTTGAAGCTATGATCATGAGCAAGTGAGTAAATAAACTCCTGAAGGAGTAGCGGATATAGGAAATTTTGTTGACGAAATTTTTCTTTTTTCAATCTAAATATCTTTGTAATTCTGTCATTTACAGACATTTTTACTGGAACCAAAAAAGGGAAGCACTTATTGTGTTATGAAATGATACATAGTGCAATATGGTCAGAACGGTGCATTTTTACATTTTATGTTTTATTTTTATATAGTCTATTTTTTATCTTATACTAAAATAGTGTGAAAATTTTCTAATTCTAAGAATCTAGTAATCTATAATCTTTCTAGTATTGATATATAGATTCTGCACTGTCTCTACTGTTACTTTAGAAATTCTCTATTTTTTTCTTATTCTGTATATCTGTATAAAAGTCTAAAAATTTTAGAAAAATATTTTATTCTTTTACTATATACTGTACTGTGATGTAAATAATGTAATGGTAATCTAAGAAGTAAAATATTCTAGAAAAGTAAGAACAAATAAATAATATATACCCCGGAGACAGAGAGCCCAATCTACAGATATTTTTCCTTTCCCTTTATATCCATTTTGAATTTCTTTGTTAATATAACTAGAATAAAAAAAAATTAATAAAAAGAAGAAAAGCGGGTAAAAATCTTTTATTTTTGCAACCCAATCACTCTTTTGACCTTGGAAAAAAAAAAAAAGAATTTTTCTTTTTTTTTATCACTATACTATTTCTTATACACATCCGTCTCCAATCCATATTAAAAAATAATTAGGATTAAAAAAAGAATCAAAGGTTCACTCAAAATTTACAAGAAAACCCTTTCCCACATCAGGTACTAATCTATTTTTAACGTATAATTAGTAAATTAATTGGGTAATCATTCAAATTAAGAAAATAAGCTCGTTTCTTTTTATCTTACTCAAATTGGAGCCATAAAGCTCTATCCATTTATTCACTAGACCCACCTATCAAATACTTTATTAAACATCAAAATTTTTCTAAAAAGGACAAATTATGATGTTCCATTATGAGTATTCAATTTATTCTTTTTCTATGATTCTATTATTCTTTTTTATATTTTTTTTTACGACATGCTTTTTTTTCCATTCATTACCTTTCAGGATCAGTCGCGGTCTTATAAACTCTAACAAAAGTCTAGACGAATTACTTCATCCAAATGTGTAAAAGATCATAGTCGCACTTAAAAGCCGAGTACTCTACCGTTGAGTTAGCAACCCGGATAAAGATGAAGTGTAGATATGATCAAAAAAAAAGAAGGGAATTTTACTGCAAAACTGTGTCAAAACACGGAACTAGCAACAAATATAAATAACAAAATATCAAGCGGATCAAGTTCATAAAACAAGAGATTAAAAAGAGAATGAGAAAATTGAAAAACCAACTAATTTTTTTTTTTTTCAATTTATTTTTTATTTTCGCTAAGAAAATACATTTTTTATATTTTGATTTGTCTAAAAAAAGAATAAATCCAGCAAACCCTTCTATTTTACTAAAGTGAATAAAAGAACCAATAGGGAGTGAGGATAAGAGGATAAAAAGATATATTTCTCTACGAGAAAATTATATTTGTTCGAGACACCATTGTCAATATGAATGTACTTTTTAGAAAACAAATTTCACGGAATTCTATAGAAATTTGTGTTGGATTAACACAACATAAAGAAGAAATAAGAAATTTGAGCGAAAAAAAAGAAAGGTACAATACAAATACAAGAAAGATTACCCCCCCCTTTTTTTGGGGGGGTTCCACAAAAAGAAGCAAGAAAAAAAGAAGATAAATATTAATAGAACAAGAAAAACTTTGAATTTGAATAAAGAATTAAACAAAGATAGGTACTAATTAGCCTACCTTTTTTTTTATTGATGACTTTTTTCCTTTCTTTTTTGTAAAAAGAAACTCAAAATTCTTTAAAGAAATAATTCTGCCTTCCTTAAAATATCATGAACAGTTCCTGTGGGTTGAGCGCCCTTTTCAAGGAAATATAAAATAGCAGGAACATTTGAATAAGTTTTATTATTTATCGGATCATAAAAACCCACTCTTCGAAGATCTCTTCCTTCTCTTCGGGATCGAACATCAATTGCAACGATTCGATAGATGACTCATTGGGATAGATGTAGATAAAAGTTGCCCCCCCTAGAAACGTATAGGAGGTTTTCTCCTCATACGGCTCAAGAAAAAATGATTCTAATTTCCTAATTTCTATCTATATAGATAAAAATAAAAAGATAAATAGATCCATAAAGAATTAGACTAGAATTTGAGCCTTTTTGCTTCTTTACAGAGAAAAAAAAATCTCATTCGTACTCCTAACTCAAGTAGTTTTTAAAGAGTTCGAAGGGAAATCTTTAGAAATTTTTGAGCTGTCTCTAACCTCTTTTTTTGTCTCCTTTTGGATCTTTTTTTTTTTTACTCATTCTGATCCAATTGTTAAGACAGGTGAAAATAGTGTTTCTTTGTTCCGGAATTCGTTGTCTTTGCTTTACACTTTGTGTAATCTGAAATCATTGGGTTTAGACATTACTTCGATGATCCTTACTCCTTTTCAAAAAGGCAGCAACATACCTTTTGTTTTTTCTATGGAAAAGGGAAAAAGAAAACGAAAGATTGATTCCTTTGTTATACATTTTTGATCGAAAAATTTTAAAAATTTCGACAATTTTTACTTTTTTTATTTCATTCAAACTTGTTCAAATTTGAATCTATCCCTTTATATGTCTATATATTTAGAAATATATTTACATATCTATTTTTATTCTAATTATATTTAGATTGATCATATATTTTTGATGAGATATTTACAAAGTTGGTTTAACTTATTGATTGTCACTAACCCTAGATTATTCTCCCGATAAATGAATCAATAAGTTTTGCTCGAGCTCCATCATATGCTATTTTTATTTACTAACCCAAGACAAATGAAATTTAGTTTTTAGCAGAACAAACTATGTCGAGACAAGAGCATCTTCATTCGCATAGAAAATGATGGATGTCAGAATCCACAACCAATCATGTCCTTCAAGTCGCACGTTGCTTTCTACCACATCGTTTCAAACGAAGTTTTACCATAACATCCTCTAATTTTATTTGAATTTGAAACCGTATGCAATTTATTCAATATGGAATCATGAATAACCATTGACTGAACCGATACATAATAATTCACATTTATCTATGAATAGATAGATTTTTTTATTTTTTTCATTCATATTGGATAACATTCTATCCAATATTACACAGAAAAATTTTTCATTCAATTTGAAATTTCAATAGAGAAGCATTTTTTGTTTCTGACGGAAATTATCTGGGACGGAAGGATTCGAACCTCCGAGTAACGGGACCAAAACCCGTTGCCTTACCGCTTGGCCACGCCCCATTTTTATTTTGTCTAAGAAAAATTAAGCGAAATATTTGTTCTTCGTCAATAACCATCCAAAATACATACCAAAATACATATAGGACATGTTGTCGCTAGGATGAAACACAATAGATATAGAATCAAAAAAAGGAATTGATCATTACATAAAATTTAATTAAAATATTGTATGAAAGTAGAATTCTTTTATTCTCATTTGATTGGAGAATGTAAGGAATAATTCTTTATTGGGTAGAAGTCAAAGAAAAGCAGAATTTCTTTTTTTCTACCTTATTTTTTTTTCATTTTTCCCTAAAAAAACTCAATCCAATCTGGTAATTTATTCTCATTTCATTTTAATTTTTAAGAACAAGAAAAAAATGTTTGTTATGTTTAATATCTTTAATTTCATCTGTATCTGTCTTAATTTTACCCTTTATTCAAATAGTTTTTTCTTCGCCAAATTGCCCGAGGCTTATGCCTTTTTCAATCCAATCGTAGAAATTATGCCGGTTATACCTTTATTCTTTTTTCTATTAGCCTTTGTTTGGCAAGCTGCTGTAAGTTTTCGATAAAAAGTCAATCTATATTCAATTCATATTCCTAATTTCTTCGATAAAAAATAGGATGTTTTTATTCTAAAAATCCATAAGATCAGAAAAGTTTGACATTAAGAACCCTCGATTCAAAAAGCGAAATTATGGTATCTTCTATTTTCTATAGAATTTCAATAAAGGGGGCAATAATTTTGAATCAGCTTATTTCTTTTTTTGTTCTGAGCTTTCCTTTATAAGACCCCATACAATCATACAATATATAATTATATATATATGGCAAGAAATTTTTGGTAACGAAGAAATAGGAATCTTATTATATTAGAAATAAATTCGTGAAAATAAATTTTAAAAACTTCCTTTTTTCATCTTTTTTTTTTTCATCTTTAGAACATCATATCAAAATAATGTATAGTGTATGTCGTAAAATAGGTAATCTATTTCCTTAAAAAAAATGATCTTATCTTGGAGATTGTACAATGCTT